TTCTCCCCTTGTATTCCACAATATAATATAGAAACGAATCGTTGATCCAAGACCAGGATTTTTGGAGGACTCTACCGACCAGAAAAAAATCTGTAATTCTCAGCAAGGTTGTTTCTTTTTTTCTCCAAATCCAAAAATTCCTCTTATTTTATGTACAGGTTGTCAATTCAGCATTGGGTAAAAAAAGGACAGGGGTGCCCCCTTTCCAGTAAATGGTTCAAACCCTTTATATCGATATGAGTGTTCTATATCGGAATCGGATAAATTGCAACTATTTATTTTGAAAGCATCACTATACTAAACTAATATAGTGGTAGAAAGAATACCAATGTTGCGCCTGGACTTCAAACAATTGAGTTTTAACCATCTTAAGGATCCCGCATTATTGGTTGATAGAGAATCAAAGTCGATTTCCCAATGAGTCACGAAATGCTATGGTTCGTACATATGATTTACGAATTAATTCAGAAGTAATTCGCCAGATAGTACACCTTTATTTTCAAGTTCTAAAGAAAAAAAAAAGTGCAGCTGGTTGAATCCAGCCTTGTATTGAAATAAACAACTCGCACACACTCCCTTTCCAAAAAAGATCAATACGCCAAGTACTAGACTGAGATTTATTGGATTTGTTGCTAAAATATCGGTATTAAATCCGAAACTCCCGGCGGATGACCAGTGACCCAAGGAAACGAAAGAATCGGTTACATTTTTCATATGATCTCCTCTTATAGATAGTACTACTTGACCAGAGCTTATAGTACTTTGCCCCCCATTTTTTTTTGTTTATTTGATTTTTTTATTGACTTATTTCGATTTCATTTATCAGTATTCAATATAGAATATAGGAATTCTGGAAATTCCTATTTCTTTCTTATTTCAATTCAAGTTCCCAACCCAATAAGAAATAAGAAAATACTGAATTTGCTTAGTATTAGGTCCCAGGCCTTATGTCCATTGCGAAATGCCTCATTTGTAGCAGCACTTCCTAAAAACAAAAAAAGGAGTTTCCTTTGGACTAAGAAGGGGAGAAGGCGAGTGAATCCGCTAATTGAATTCCTCATCCTCAAATAAGTCCTTCCCGGAGTATTGTCTCAACGAATAATTGAAAGGTATGAATTGTAGGAGTTCAATTTTGATAAAATTCGAAAAAGCAAGCGACAAGACCCAAGACTGAGATAAAAAAAAAAGAAAAGAATTTCCCATTTCTATTTCGAGGATGAAACTAAACAAAAGGATTTGCAAATAAAAGTGCTAATGCCACGACCAGTCCATAAATTGTTAAAGCTTCCATAAAAGCCAGGCTGAGCAATAAAGTACCTCGTATTTTACCCTCTGCTTCGGGTTGTCTCGCGATACCTTCGACGGCTTGTCCCGCAGCAGTACCTTGACCAACTCCAGGTCCAATAGAAGCCAGCCCTACGGCCAATCCAGCAGCAATAACGGAAGCGGCAGCAATCAGTGGATTCATGGTAAGTTCCTTGCAAAAAAGAAAGAAATGGTTAATGATACAATAAACCATTGAATTATGACTTATTCTTCCTTCCACTCCTAAAGTAAGATCGAGCCGGTCGAAATAACTAAGACCTATGAGTGAAAATTCAAGTAATGAGAATATGGAATCGTCAGAACAACTTGGATATCTCATTTTTCATTCCTATCCGTGGAGTTTTTTTATCAATTCATAGGGTTCTGGGTCTTCCATTTCTTTATTCCGAAAGCCCTCTTTCATTTCTTCATCCTTTCTCTTTGATTCGATATGCCTGCTTTCGTCTGTTTATTCATTCGGCCCAAACGAAAAAGAGGGACTTTCTATTCTATTGGAATCCCCATCGAAATTCATGGTATGGTGTGGGGAAGGACAAAAGAGATATAGGTCGTTCATATAGATAACTAGTCACTATCTACTATCCCATATACACGTGTTTCTTCCATAACGTAAACCAAAGATTTCGATCTTCTATTCCACGGGCCACGAGATTTTCTCCTTTTTCTAAAGATAGATAAGAGTTGGTTTATAGCCATTCCATATACTTAGTTCGACCCCCTAACCTATTTTTATGAAGTTCATATTCGTTTACTTTTCTTTATCATTATCCCGCATGACTACAAAGAGAAAAGAGACAAATTCATTTGTATGAATCATTCCCTAGAATAGAAAGATTTGATATCTAATTGCACGCAATTCATTTGAATTTTGACCAATCGTTGAAACTCAAAGGAAGTGGGACTGTAAAACCGCGTTTTTTGTTTAATAGAATAGCATGCCGGGACTAGATAAGATAAGATAAGACTTCTTAATACAAAATACAAATAATAAATCGTCATAGTGTGATTGACTGAACAAATCAAAATAGAATATTCATTGGAAGGGATATGACAGAAATCGGTCAAAAAAAAGGGAATCCTAGGAAAAAACTCTTTGAGATCCCTTTCCCTTTTTTACTATTTTTACTATATCAATAATAATAAATAATCTTTTTGCCTTTTTTGACTACTATTCTAGATCGTATATACTCTATTCTATTTGTATATATTATCCGTGCATTGCATTGCGATAACGTAAAAAAAAAGCAAAGCTAGTCAATGATGACCCTCCATGGATTCTCCTATATAAGCCGCGGCTAAAGTTGCAAAAATAAGAGCTTGAATACCACTTGTAAATAATCCAAGGAACATGACAGGTATAGGAACCACTGAAGGTACTAAAGAAACAAGAACAACAACTACCAATTCATCGGCCAATATATTCCCAAAAAGTCGAAAACTCAGCGATAAGGGTTTTGTGAAATCTTCTAGGATGTTAATAGGTAAAAGGATTGGAGTGGGTTGAATGTATTTAGCAAAATAACCCAATCCCTTTTTTGTAAGACCCGCATAGAAGTATGCCACTGACGTAGGTAAAGCTAAAGCAACCGTAGTATTTATATCATTGGTGGGCGCGGCTAACTCCCCATGAGGTAATTGTATGATTTTCCAAGGTAAAAGAGCCCCCGACCAGTTAGAAACAAAAATAAATAAGAACATAGTTCCAATAAAGGGAACCCAAGGACCATATTCTTCTCCAATTTGGGTTTTACTCAAGTCTCGAACGAATTCAAGGACATATTCGAAGAAATTCTGACCGTCGGTAGGAATGGTTTGCGGATTTCGAACGGCTATAGTGGCGGAACTTAGTAAGATAGCCATTACGAACCAAGAAGTGATAAGTACTTGGGCATGTACTTGGAAACCCCCTATTTGCCAATAAAAATGCTGGCCTACTTCGACACCGGATATATCATATAGCCCTTTTAGTGTGTTGACGGAAGATGGTAGAAGATTCATATTGACCTCTTACAGAAATAGAACTTAAAAAGCCATTATTTTGATTCAACCATCTCTTTCTCGACTCACCCACTTATATATTTCGGATACCCAGTAATTACAGACTATTCCCGGCGCTTTTTTTCTCTTTTGTTATATTCAGAAATTGTAACCAATTCGATAAATCCATGGAGTTCCTGAAGTAATTGACTTATCTTATTATTAATCAACAATTTCTTATATAGCTAGAACGGCCCTCACAAATTGCAGATATGAGTTTTTTAAGAATGAATCGGATTGACGCCCTAGCGTCATCATTGGCGGGAATCGAAAGATCTGCGAGATCCGGGTCACAATTTGTATCGATTAAACAAATTGTTGGAATTCCCAAAGTGATACATTCTCGAAGAGCGGTATATTCTTCGTGCTGATCAAGGATAATTACAATATCAGGCACCCCCGTCATATATTTGATGCCACCCAGATATCTTTGCAAGTGAGATAATTGTCTCTTCAACATTGCTGCATCTCTTTTAGGAAGACGGTTGAATCTTCCCCTCTTTTGTTCCGCTCTCAGGTCCCTGAACTTTTGAAGTCTCGTTTTCGTAGTGGACCAATTCGTTGACATACCACCGAGCCATTTTTTATTAACATAATGACATCGCGCCCTTATTGCAGCCGATGCTACTAAATCAGTTGCTATGATTTTGGTACCAACTAGTAAGAATTGTTTTCTCCTACTTGATGCATCAAAAAGTAAATCACAAGCTTCTGATAAAAAACGAGCAGTTCTCGTAAGATTGGTAATATGCCTACCCTTACGTTTTGTCAATATGTAAGGTGCCATTCTAGGATTCCATTTCTTAGTACCATGACCAAAATGCACTCCTGCTTTGATCATCTCTTCTAATTGGATGTTCCAATATCTTCTTGTCATTTCTCCCCACACTTTCTCTTTTTGTTTAAGAGACGAGGTACCCTGAAATAAAAAATTGTTCCGAAGGAACCTTCTACCGGAGATTTAACATGGATACACGGTCCGAGCGATGACTTCCTTTCTATTCCTTAGTTCTTTTTTATAAGAAGAGTAGGTAGTGAAAGTGAAATGAAAAGGATGAATCCCTTCTTAGGAATCAATAAATTCTGTCAATTATTGTTCTGATATATCTATCTCATGAAAATTCTTTGGAATTGGAATACAAGAAGAAAAAAAATCTTTGTGGTAGAACAAAATATCTCTCATACCCCCTTCGAATAGATTCTTAGTTTTCGTTTCCAACGAAATGTCGCCGTGTTGGCTGGAAGGGTGCACTAATCCTTTGAATCCGGTACCAACCGGTATCATACCCCCCAGAACAACATTTTCTTTCAGACCCTTCAACCAATCGATACGACCTCGTAGAGCCGCCTTTGCTAAAACTCGAGCAGTTTCTTGAAAACTCGCTTCGGATATGAAACTTTGAGTATTCAGAGACGCCCTCGTTATTCCCAAAAAGACGGCTCGATAACAGGCCGCTTCTTCCAACGCACGCCCTGTTCGTTCCGCACGCAACAACCCAATTAGCTCGCCAGGTGAAAAAACATTAGACATTCCCTCTTCTGAAATCAACACTTTTGATGTTATTTGACGTACAATAATTTCTATATGCCTATTATGGATCTGCACTCCCTGGGATCGATAAACCCTTTGAATCTTATTAACCAAAGAAATCCGACTTTGCGATATGGTTAGCTCAGCGCCAATCAAGAATCCCCAAGGAATCCCAAGAATTCTTGTTATAGATTCGTTCCAACCCTCAACCCTCTTTTCTAAGTTCATTGATATTGAATCAACCGAACGCGCTTCTAAGACTTGTTCTACTTTTGGAAGACCCTGCGTTATATCACTAGATCTTGATTTTTCATATAGAAATGTAAGTAAAGGATCTCCTCCGTACATTATTTCTCCATAATGACCATGAACGGTTGCTCCCGGAATAGCCAAATAGGGCTTAGCAGATCTTATTACTAAAAAGTCAACATGAATAATCAGAACCTGGCCAGATTTTAGAGGCGTCCCATATTGAGATATAGATAGATTTTCACAAAAAAACTGTCCAAGGCTAATTATTGTTGATCTTTCGTCACAATAATCGTGATGGAGACAATACCAATTCGAATTGAATGGATTCCAAATCCTGTTACTGCATGGATCAGGATTATAAATTCTCCCATTTTCATCCATTAAAAAATATTGAAGTATTTGAAAATCCGCTTTTAGATTGTCAAGTAGCAAATATTTATTTATCAAGATCTGATTATGAGTTATTAAATAGTAAAATGAATAAAAATTCGCAATTTTAGGGACAACCCCTAAGGGACCAAATGAATTCCTAATTGGAAGTACGGAATCCCCTTTATTTGTATTTGATTTTTTTGTTAGATTCTTATATTTGAAATCGTCGAATGGGCCTATTCGAAAACAATTAGATGATGACAAAATTATCAAAGATTTACATTCCTTATTTCGATTCAACAACGTACGAATAGTTCCTTGCTGTTGGGTAAGCAATTGTTGAATCCTTGCCTTGGAATAAAAAGGATTGGTGCGATCTGCTCCATTAACCAGGATCAACTCGGACTCTGCCGGAGCATTCCTTTTTCTGGTATACGAAATAGGGGATTTCACTAAGTCCATTCTGATGAAATCTTGAATCAGATCATTTACCCTTATTTCAACAAAGGAAGCATGAATCTCCTCCATAGAAGAACCCTTTTTTTCTTGGCACCAATTCAATACTAAACAAGTTCGAACTAATTGAATATTTGTATGAGAAATTCCTCGAATTGGTTTGCCATTTCCACAAAGGATATAATTGACAACTCGAAGTTGCACATTATCCCTTTCCTGCAACGGATCCTGAGGGAAAAGCGTTGCGAAATTTATCCCATCCGCGATTTCATACCTAACTACGGGTCGAACTAAAACAAAATACCTTTTCTTAGCAGGGGCAATCCGTTCGACATAGCTCCAATTTTTCACTTTTTTTGATTCCTTTGAATTTTTTTTTTCCCTTCCGGGTGGTATCAAGATACCGCTCTGCCAGGAGATCTTATCTGTCTCTCCGGGAAAATAAATATCTCCAGAAAATATTTTCAGTTCAATCTTTTTTGTTTTTTTCTCTACTTGGACCAATCCGCCTACTCGGCTTCTTGTTTTGAAAGTGATTTCTGTATCTACCCCAATAATACTATTATTTCGTACCATTACGGAAGACGATCCGGGTAAAATATGCACTTCCTCGGGAATGCAAAAAATTTGATCTATTTTCGTTTGGTATTTTGGCATTCTTCGATACTCAATCAAATCTTCTTTCTTTACGCTCGAACGCGCCTCGATAGTCCCATATTTAGTAATTCCCGAACTCTTTCTTCTGTATCGGGGATCGTCGAAATAAGCAAGAATACTATTTCTATGGAAAATCCCATTTATAGGTATTTCAATCGAGAGACCCGAGGGGGTTATTAGTTCTTTTTCTTGTCCTTGATTATATTGGAATGGAATGATGAATCGATTTCTTCTCCTCTTTGACAAGAAAAAGAAATCAGAATTCCCGTGGAGAATGGCAGTATATGTGAGATTACAAGGACCGTTGGGTATGATTCGACCAGGTCCTAAATAATCAAGAATCCTCTCCCCGTGTTTACCAAAGGGCTCTGAACTCAAAAATGTGTTATATCTTGCTTGATCATTAGGAACTAATAGATTAGAATTAGAAATGGATTTTCCTTCAGCAGAAAGAGAATGAACATTCATTTGATCCTGATCCTTGTGGAGTGAAACAGAGAGCATACTGGATCTGTACGGAACCCCCGATACTATCCATAAATGACTTGTTTTTGGTAAGAGATGAACATTACCATATGTATAGTCGGGTGCATGGTACACCGCGGTACTCCAATGCATTTCTCCCTCTGAGTCAGAATAAATATGTTTTCGAACCCTATCTTTCAAATTCAAGGTGGATGTTCCCGCGCGAATCTCCGCAATCACTTGTTCTGATTCTACATATTGATCATTTTGAACTAAAAGAAAACTTTTTGGTGGAATAGTCACATTATGTAGAATATCTTGATCCTCAATAGTTACATATAGGGCTATATAACATAGAAAAGCAGGATGACCATGACATGTACGTGTAGGATGAAGCAAATCCT